GGACGGACTGTAAATTCGTTGACGATATGTCTACGCTGGTTCAAATCCAGCTCGGCCCAATAATTCGTTGCTCCATGAATATGAAATAACCAATTTGTCCTCCAGAAACAGAAATGCCTGATCCGTAGAAATGAAGAGAAAGAGTCAATTTTTTCTCTATCCATGTTTTTCTCATTCGTTCTGATTTTTCTAACGATCTAGATTAATGATACTTAATTAAGATTAAGTATCATAAAAATGAAAATAGTTCTTTTTCTCATTGAAAAATTGATTATCCATTTTTTTGGCAATAAAATAACCACTCGTTACTAGTAATCCGTGTCGCTCTCACTATATTCCATATCCATGTGGATATTCAGTATATCATTCGTGTTTCTGTTACAACACAACGAATAGAATGTTCTTATAAAACTAGTAAGAATATGTATGCCATACACCTTGCTGGGATTGTAGTTCAATTGGTCAGAGCACCGCCCTGTCAAGGCGGAAGCTGCGGGTTCGAGCCCCGTCAGTCCCGAACTAGGATCCGATGAATTTATCAATTCATCTCTCCATTTTCTGCGAAAGGGGGGACAGGTAGCAAGATCTAATCCCCAGCGGGGATCCTTATTTCTTTTGTTTTTCGTTTCGCATTTATCATCAGACAAGTACGGGAATTTCAATTTCTTTCACTAATACCGATTGATAAGGGGAGACATATGTAAGTTGGTACAATCGGTGGCATTACTATATTCAGTATTTTAATAGATACCATACTCGTCTGACTTTCTTTTTCAATTGTTCTTGAACAATGAAATGGAATAGAGTTCCCCTATTTTTACCGGGAGTACATACACAAATTGTATTCGTTTATTGTACGATACACAATGAACTTAACATAATTACCTCGACTTTGTTCGTGTATCCTCAATTACTAATTGGAAACAATCTATCTATTCTCATGCAAATTGCACACTGAATTTTTGATGTATGCGTTCTAGTCTCAATCCAAGAAAGAAGAAGAGAAAGAGATACTATACTAATAAAATAAAAGACCAAGCAACACCCCTTTTTAGTAAATTTGTTGGAATATTAGATCTTTTCCACTTAACACCCGTCCTTTTTTCCATCTCACTTCTACTGTTTGGATCTGTGTGACCCATAGAATACCGGTCATATAATATCTCATAATTGTATGTATAAGTATAAGGAAAGAGAGTTGTATAAGGAAGACAAAGACAGTAGGTTATGGAAAAGAAAAAAAAAAGTAGAAAAAAGGATGAAAAATTCAATGGAATTCCTGATCCAATAAAGAATCCCATTTCGGATTTAGTATGGATAAAATAAAAGATTTTCTTATGTTATACTATTCAATTCTCGACGATGAATCGATTTGATAGATCAGATATTGTTATTCATAATATTGATCCGATTCAGTATCATCAGAATTCAATTCATCCCATTGAATTGACAGGAGTCAAATTTCTTATCTCTATGGGATTAGATCCCGAGTTATTGTGAAGTAAAAAAAACAATGAGATTATGGAAGTCAATATTCTCGCATTTATTGCTACTGCACTGTTCATTCTAGTTCCTACTGCTTTTTTACTTATCATCTACGTAAAAACAGTCAGTCAAAATGATTAATTTAACTGAAACTTGGTTGGATTATTAGTTCTTATCAATGATTGAAGAAATAAAAGAAAGGGATTAAAACTCCAAGTTTTAAATGAAATGATTTGGCTGGAATCATAAGTATCTGAGATAGTGAGGTAGAAAGAACTATATTATATATAGTTCTTTCTACCGCACTAGATAGTATTGTATATTTTTATCATATAAATTTATTATCATATAAATAGTATGATCATTAAATAGTATGATCATATAAATTTTATCATATAAAGTTGTATACAGATATGGTTTTATATAGATATAGATCAATTTATAATATGTACATGTATTAGATGTACATCTAATACATATACATCGAAATAGCAGTCTAATTCTATTTCTTTTTTTTTCGCTACATCTACTTGTATGGGTTTCGATCAATCCAAAATAATCCAAGGCCAACTCTTCTAATTCCTAGGCTTCTTATAACTTATAACTTAATATATAGATTTATATTAATAATTAGATTTATATATAATATATATTTATTTATATATAATAAACTAAAAATATATATATTAATAAACTAAAAAAATATATATATATATAAGTATAAGTCCCGAGATCCATCGAAAAAATCAATGGAGGAAAAATAGTATGGGTATGGGCATATATTAACTATATAAAATAAAAATAAAATAAAACGAAACCAAGGAATCTTTTTTTTTTTTTTAGTTTCGCAAAACGATCAATTAAACGATTGATACAATTCGATCACTCAATCGATTATTCAATTAGTAGTACCCCTAGAGTCCACTTCTTCCCCATACTACGAGTGAGAGGGAAAATGTAAAGACTACCATTAAAGCAGCCCAAGTGAGACTTACTATATCCATGTGAATTATGTCTCCTATCTCTATGAAGGAATTATTTCATTATTGATTATTGATCAATAATCATAGTGGAATCAATGGTGCAGAGTCAAAAGAAAATAGGATTCTGACTTAAGGCTATTGATGAACTAATCCAATGAATCTACTCGTAACAAGTTCCTATATTATAAAATTTCTGGTAGAATCGGGAAGCATTAAGCACAAATACGATACACACACCTTTTATTTGGAAATAGCAAAGGAATGCTCCTAATGGAACATGTAGAAATAGTAAGACCTATTGTTTGTTACCTTTCTTTCATAAGCAAAAGACGTCAAAATATACCATCAAGATAGATAACCATCTATCAGATACCTCTATTTTATTTGATCTAAGGCTTACGTCTTTCTTTCTGTGAAAGAATGGAATGGTAAGACACCACCATCATTATTACATACATTCTTTTTTTTGTAATCCCCTACACGGGCAAAGAATTTTTTTTTTTTCAACTTTTCTTTTTACTCTATAAATAAGAGCCGCCCAACCATGTTGATTGAATGTTTGAGTACTCAAAGCCTCTCGTGAGTCTGGATACAAAGTATCTTCAGTCCTTTCCACAACTTCTAAATTGATTTCCCATCAGCCTATTCTATTCAATCTAATTCCAGACAGAGTCAGTAGACACTATTTTAGTATTTAGTATAGGTAGTGTAAGATAATTAGGAAGTCTTGATAGTCTTTCGTATAATCTCTTCTTCAATCCTAGGAGCAAAAATGGAGTGTCCTTTAGGAACCTTTGGATACTAAGATTTCCGACCTCTTACTTTCGTAATTCTGAATCCCAGAATTGACTCTAACTATTTATTTGATTCAATTGATATCATAAATCAAATAAATGTCCGAATCAATCATTAATAAGTAAGGGTTACTTCATACCTATTGGTACCGGTTTGGACCGGTACCCAGAACCCAGATTTTGAGAAAAAAAAATTTACAGTTTTTTTTTATAGAATTATGGATTCTCAAAATCAAGTATCGACAGGCCTAGTCGTTTGCCTCTGCTTCTTGCGGGGCAAGAATTTGTCGAGTTAGATCAGCAGAATAAGAAATTTCAAGTCTTTTGTTGATCAGGCGACACCCGGATTTGAACTGGGGATAAAGGATTTGCAGTCCCCCGCCTTACCACTTGGCCATGCCGCCAAATCTGATCCAAAAAAAATGGATAATATTTTTATCCATCCATATTCTATTACTCATTTTTTTTGGATCTTGAATCCCATTGTACTTATCCCTTTTCAAAAATTAATCCCTATTTTTTATTGGATCCAGTTTAGATTATTCTCTTCGATTGATTGTATCTCAAAAGACACACTGCTTAAAAACTTCCCTTCTCCTTCTATTGAAAAGAGAAAAAATAGATTTCCGGTCACAGACCGAAAAATTCAGGACAAATTGGAACCATTAACTATTTTTACTTTAGAATTAGCGAACGGTTCTTAAATTTGTATCTCAAATTGTGTTTCTTTAATGGTATAACAAAATCAAATTGATTTACGACTAATCAGTATCAATTATTTTCAATAATCAATCCTTTTCAATTTCAATTATAACAAAATATATGTGTATATGTAAACCCCAGAACAGAAATTGTTACACAGATACCGAATTGGGTCTTTCTCTTATGTACATATCCCTATAGAGAATTATCGTGCTTCAATTTTTCATTGAATATTTTGAATAGAAAATAGGAATTATGATATAGTGCGACCTGACTTCTGTTGCCACAAGTAAAATTACGATAAAAGATGCGATATGCGGATAGGTATATCGGCATGTACTTAATAAATACTACTCCTATTACTATTACGCAATTCAATCGTATTCTATCTATAAATTCTACTACCAAAAAGAATCCGCGAATTCTTTTTTGAACATTAAAGTGTGCTAAAAAAAGGAAATTCTATACTGCTCCTGATTATTCTGTCTTTATCTCATTCATAAAGAGCAGATTTAATCCTGAATCCATTTATTTTTTTGGTACCCAATCTGATCGTAATATCATAATAATAGGTAGAAATTGGATCAATTTTTATATTCTATACAAGACTCCATAAGTGGAAGTGATAGAATTTTTTTTCCAGGAATGTTTTATCAATTCATTTCCATTTGTACTTGTCGCAAATTCGAACTTGCGTCGAAAATGCTCTTCATTCCTCCGTCTCGTTTCCGTTCATACGTATGAAATACATTACATTACATATATGGAGTTGGCTGAAATTTCATGTGATTCAGTAAACAGAATATACATTCCATCATTGCTAGATCGATCCGTATGGTTCGATGAATAGTGAGTCAATAATGGGATTTTTTCGATAAACAGGAAACTTAAGATTAAGATGCTCCGGAATGGAAATGAGGGAATGTCCACAATACCTGGATTTAGTCAGATTCAATTTGAGGGATTTTATAGATTCATTAATCAGGGCTTGACGGAAGAATTTCATAAATTTCCAAAAATTGAAGATCAAGAAATT